AGGTAAGGATAGCGTGATTGACTGCTTGCGGGTCCTTTGGATCATGGGCCACAGCTACTTGGGTTTAAACCGCTGACATCCGCCACCCTTTAGGAGGCTTTTTTGCATGTTAGCGCCTCTCTATAGTGCCCATTGATCAAAGTCCTAAGCTTGGGAAATCATCCCACTTCGTTGTCTTTCTCTTTCTTTGAAGCTAGAAAGATGCAGTGCTTCACCGAGGGTTTGTCTCACAAGATCTGTTGGGAACAGCTTGAAGATTTATCGGCCATTTGAGCGAAAGATTGAGCATTGGATCAAGAGAGTGCATTAGCCTATCAAGGCTAAGTCGAAGCGTATCAATCCCAAGGTCGGCCTACAGATATCACTTTTAGGTCTCCTTCTTTCCACGCTCCCTGAGAAGTTATTCTGGTTGGTTATTCTTTAGTAATGCATTGGTGCCTGACCCTTGCAATCAACTTTCATAGGTATACCTTTGACGCATCTCTGAACAAGCAAATCTCAATGCTTCTACTGCTCCCACCTGCCACCCGGTCGTTCTTATAGTCTCTGGAATCGCTTTCAAAGCGGATTTAGTCTTCCTTTTTGCTTTCCATTGAGTGTAAAGTTCCGGGTAATCACCTGTGCGGGATTGATTTAGCTCAGAAGCGCCCTCTCTTTCACAGCCGAGGAGTGAGTACACGAGCTTAAGTAAGCGTTTTTGACTACTACACTTTGTTGATGCAACGAACTCTTTCTATTCCACGAGCAGACACCTTTCGAGAGAGTCTTCCAAACCTCGGCTTGCTCTTTTGACCTACCGGAAATTCCTACGAGATGATTAATGAATGTAGGTCAGGTCTCTCTAATTCGCAGTAGGTGTGTATGCTCCCCTAAGGCGAGAGCATTTGCTTCTTCGACTGACTCAACCATGTCTTTCTTCATTGACTGCTTCATCAACAGAATCGCCGGAATCAACCGGCTCTACTGAAGCAACTACTCGCTTTGGATCTGCAACTTGAAGATATTCATATAGGCATAGGTAAAGGTATGGTCAAAGGCAATCGCAGTGGTTGTTTCACCCCAGAGTAGATTCACTCATAGCAGATACAAAGGCAGGAGCAAACAGCTAAGTAAAAGCAGCAGAGAGTCGCTATACGGGGGCAGCAGAGCCCGTTGATTCAGAACCACCTATTTCTCCATAAGGGCGTCGAGCCCCAGGCATAAGTAGGTGAATCCACAAAACCACTAGCAGAGGTGGAGGCACCAGCGATGAAAGCCTGGGAGCCAGCCCGCAGTAGAAAAACCAGCAAATCGAGTTGCAGAAAGAATAATTGGTGTTTCGACTTTTTCAAGCCTATATATGTAGTTCTGATATTTTCATGTGTTCCTATAATTCATTTCTCTATTAGTGCTTTCATGCTTTCTTTCTCTGTGCCACGGCGCGATATTGATGTGATGATCCATATATGAAGAACCTAGTTCTTCAATCATATCTGCACCAAATTCTTCTTTTCGGAAGAAAATATGATGCGCGATCCACCAACTATCTGAAATGTTGGCAAACAGGGCCATAGTAGTGACCAACACTACCTTTTCCTGATCATCATGGCTTTTTCCCTTTGCCTTTTTTTTATGGGCACTCAAAACTCAAGTGACCTTTCGGACCAACACTCTATGTTTTTCAGGTTCTTCTGCCGCTTCGAAGAACTTTTTTTTTTACTGTCCACAACGTTCATATGCTTTCTTTTTTTTTTTGTTTGGCTACAACGGCTCTCTAGAAGATTTGCTCGGGGCTGTTCACGGTCGCCTGGTATCTTTGAAACCTCTTTGCTTGCGGAGGCAGGAGTGGAAACGTCTGAGAGAGCGCTTCGCGAAAGAATCGTGTGGCGCGGTGAAAGGTTTCCCGTTGGGGTTTCCGGCCCCCCTGGTCTTCACCTAATTGTGGAAGAGGGGAGGTGCGTTGAGTATCAACTCTCTCTCGCGCCTTTCTTCAGCTTGTTCCTGTTCGTCTATTCGGGACGGGGCAGGCAGCCCACATACATGAAGAGAAGAAGAGAGGATAGGGGGTTCCCTGATATTAAGGTGTCAAGGCGGTCGAAGAAGGCCACAAGTGGAAGCAACCGATGCTTTGGTCATTCAGTTGACTCCGCCAGTCCGTGCTTGCTGTCATGCTGGCAAAAGCAGGGCTTTCGGCCGGTTTTACCTACTATTGGATTTGAACCAATGACTCTCGCCGTATGAAAGCGATACTCTAACCGCTGAGTCAAGTAGGTCAAGCTGAGTCAAGTCAGAGAAAATAGACCCCTATAAGAGAAAGCCGCGCAACCAGAGTTCCCCTTACTATACAAGGGGGGGCGGAGCGCTAAGAAAGAGAAAGCGTTATCACTATACGAAATGAAGCAGCGGCTAGCACGCTAAGATCAACCATTTTGAGAACGTGGAGCCTTTCTTTCTCGGTCGTCTGTCTTAATATAAGTGGATTCCGATTCATGCGGTCGTTCTCTGCTGCATTGGTTTTTCA